ATATCATCATGACTTTCGAAATCATGTGCGGTAGCAATACCAAACCAAATACGACGAGTAGTGGGGTCCTGAGCTAAGCCTTGGCTAAACCTGGGAAATCTTAATTCCATAATGCCTTTCAAATCCTCCTAGCCACTATCCTACTGCAATAATTCTCGCTAAGAAGAATGCCCATGTTGTGGCAATTCCACCCAGAAGGTAATGGGTTACTCCTACAGCACGTCCTTGTATAATGCTCAAGGCTCTAGGCTGAGTAGCAGGAGCAACTTTTAATTTGTTATGAGCCCAAACGATAGATTCAATGAGTTCTTGCCAATAACCACGGCCGCTGAATAAAAACATTAAACTGAAGGCCCAAACAAAATGAGCACCTAAGAAAAAAAGACCATATGCGGATAATGAAGAACCATAAGACTGAATTACTTGGGATGCCTGTGCCCACAAGAAATCTCGGAGCCACCCATTAATCGTAATGGAACTCTGTGCAAAGTTTCCCCCTGTGATATGAGTTACCACCCCTTGATCACTTATAGTACCCCAAACATCCGACTGCATTTTCCAACTGAAATGGAAAATGACTACCGAAATGGAATTGTACATCCAGAATAGACCTAAGAAAACATGATCCCAGGCGGATACTTGACATGTTCCCCCTCGCCCAGGCCCGTCGCAAGGGAAGCGAAAACCAAGATTTGCTTTATCGGGTATCAAACGGGAACTGCGAGCAAATAAAACACCTTTCAAAAGTATTAATACAGTCACATGGATCGTAAATGCGTGAATGTGATGGACTAAAAAATCTGCGGTTCCTAATGGAATAGGTAACAAAGCTACTTTGCCGCCTACTGCTACTAACTCGCCACCTCCCCACGTTAAGCTGGTACTTGTTGTTGCACCAGGAGCTGTTACGCCAGGCGCGCCGGCATGGAGATTTTGTACCCATTGAGCAAAGATCGGTTGTAATTGTATGGCGGTATCCGAAAACATATCTTGGGGACGGCCTAAAGCACTCATGGTATCATTATGAATGTACAAACCAAAACTGTGAAAACCTAGAAATATACATACCCAGTTAAGGTGGGATATGATTGCATCACGGTGTCTAAGGACGCGATCTAATAGATCGTTGTATCGAGTCGTTGGATCATAGTCTCTTACCATAAAAATGGCTGCATGTGCAGCAGCACCGACTATTAGAAACCCGCCAATCCACATGTGGTGTGTGAACAAGGAAAGTTGTGTACCATAGTCAGTAGCTAGGTATGGGTAGGGGGGCATAGAGTACATATGATGAGCTACAACAATGGTTGTAGAGCCTAGCATAGCTAGGTTAAGAGATAATTGAGCATGCCATGACGTTGTTAGGATTTCGTAGAGACCTTTATGGCCCTGTCCTGTAAATGGGCCTTTATGAGCCTCCAAAATATCTTTCAGGCCATGACCAATACCCCAGTTGGTCCTATACATATGACCTGCGATCAGGAAAAGAATAGCAATAGCTAAATGATGGTGCGCAATATCGCTCAACCATAGACCACCGGTTATTGGATCTAGCCCTCCGCGAAAACTAAGAAATTCTGCGTATTTGGACCAATTCAAGGTGAAAAAGGGGGTTGCTCCTTCGGCAAAACTAGGATAAAGTTGAGCCAAAAGGTCGCGATTCAAGATAAATTCATGAGGAAGTGGTATCTCCTTAGGATCAACCCCAGCGTCAAGAAATTGGTTAATCGGTAAAGATACATGAATTTGGTGTCCCGCCCAAGAAAGAGACCCAAGTCCTAATAACCCCGCTAAGTGATGATTCAACATGGATTCTACGTCTTGGAACCAGGCCAATTTTGGAGCGGCTTTGTGATAATGGAACCACCCAGCAAAAAGCATTAACGATGCAAAAATCAATGCACCGATTGCGGTACAATAGAGTTGTAATTCACTAGTTATTCCGGATGCTCGCCAAATCTGAAAAAACCCAGAGGTTATTTGGATTCCTCGGAAACCCCCGCCTACATCACCGTTCAATATTTCTTGCCCTACGATTGGCCAAACTACCTGAGCACTGGGTCCAATGTGAGTAGGATCACTTAGCCATGCTTCATAATTGGAAAAACGGGCACCATGGAAGTACATACCACTCAACCAAAGAAAGATAATGGAGAGTTGACCGAAATGAGCACTAAAGACTTTTCGGGAGATCTCCTCCAAATCGCCGGTATGACTATCGAAATCGTGAGCATCAGCATGTAGGTTCCAGATCCAAGTGGTAGTATCAGGGCCCTTAGCTATTGTTCTTGAGAAATGGCCGGGTCTGGCCCATTCCTCAAAAGATGTTTTTACAGGATCCCTATCCACAACAATTTTTACTTCTGGTTCCGGCGAACGAATAATCATTAAGTCCTCCTCTTTCCGGACAAGACATACAAAGAGACTCGCCAACTTTTTAGTGAACCTCTGAAAGATAGATATTATGATTAGTCCTTTTCTTTACTATCTACCGTCCTTCCATTTTTTTTAGTTATTCACTGGAGCAATTATATATTGAAGTCAATCCGAGGCAAGTGTTCGGATCTATTATGATATAAGGATTAGGTGCCTAAGGGACACTGTTTATCTTGGATTTCCCTACGTAATATAAAAATTTTTTAAATTTTTAAAAGCTAGTGTATTTTTTTAAGAGTATAAGTCCCTATCTATATCTACTTTCCTTGAGCATAATATAGATTTTTTTATTCGATTCCAAATTCCAAGATAAATCATTAGAATTATTAATAAGATGGCCCTGGTATATTAGCAATATTTGGATTGCCCCCTTTTTATTCGCTTTATTACTTCTATTCTAGACCCTATCGTTTATCCTTATGAAATATAATATAAAATAGAAGGCAGAGGAAAGAGATATAATGAAATTCTTGATTCGATCTTCCGACCTAATTTATTTGATTAATGGATCAACAACCAAACCTCCTCTTTATGAAAAAGGGGAGTGGTCTTATTCAAATTCAAAGCGCTTCGTAATCTTCAACCAGTTCTGTGCTTCAATATAATTTCCTGGAGTAAGCGCTATAGCTTGTTTCCAATACTCAGCAGCTTGATCAAACCAAGCTTCCGCAATTTCCGAATCACCCTGTAGAATGGCCTGTTCTCCCCGGTCGGAATAGGCAGTTCCTTCCCCTAGAACCGTACTTGAGGGTTTCCTACCTCATACGGCTCAGAAATTGCTATCTTAATTTCCCCTGTCTTAACTGAATTCGATTTCTCAAAAATCGATCCAATTTCTTCTTGGGTTACGCAGAAGAAGTTAATTACCTAAGTTTCAAACCCTAATTTGGATCAATAATCAGTTTGATCTTTTCTCCCACCTGCAGAAAAATGAAGCATAGATAGACCTATATCCTTTGTCCGAATTTTCTGAAAGGTAACTATCTCGGTTTCATATATGAAATTTCTATAGAATCCTTGAAAAAGACTTTTTCTCCATAAGCAAGAAAAAAGAACTTACTATCTTTGGGATCTGATACTACACCGCTGCTTAATTCCTTAGTGGATCGGCTTTATTACATAAGCGGATTCCTAAATTTTGCCCCATATCATGCGATAAGTAAGCAGTTTTTTTTAGTTGTATCGACCCAGTCGCTCACTAATTGATTGATCTTTACGGTGCTTTCTCTATCAATTTGAGAACTTTATCCATAGAGTCGTATAGGCCATACTTTCTTTCTTCCTATTTTGATTCTCGTGAAGTGTCCTTTCTTCCTACAGCTGATAGGGCAAAATCGTTGTTTTGACGATCCCTATGTAGAAAGCCCTTTTTCTAGTATTTACTAAAAAATTAGATCCTTTCTTATTTTTCTTTCTATAGTGGAGATAGTCGCACGTAATGACAGATCACGGCCATATTATTAAAAGCTTGTGGTAAAAAGGGGTTTCGTTCTAGTGCCCGGAAATAATATTCCAAAGCCTTTGTATGCTCTCCATTGCTTGTGTGTATAAGGCCTATGTTATAGAGTATATAACTTCGATCATAGGGATCAATTTCTAGTCGCGTAGCTTCATAATAATTCTGCAAAGCTTCCGCATAATTTCCTTCGGATTGAGCCAACATCCGTTACGGTCGTTCATTCTATTCAAAAAATCTCCGTTCCAAAACCGTACATGAGGTTTTCATCTCATACGGCTCCTCCCTTCTGTACATAGTATTAAGCGAAATAATCTAGAGAATAAAAATCGAATTAATTCCATCTCATTATGGACCGAAAGGGGCTGGTATTTTTCCAAGAAATCTCTAGCCAACCTTCCCGCAAGAGGTTTTTCTTAACACCAATGAATTCTATTAATGCTAGAGAAAAACGATATCTCCAAGAATTTCTTTGTTCTCAACGCCTCCTATTTAGAGGAATTAGTCACTTCAACGATCTTTGATGGTTATAGGGGTATCCAAAGTACAAACTTGATGGTTATTTGTTATCCCAACCATTCTTCCCAGCCCTGATACCAATCAGGAAAGGGCTAATTTCTAACAAAGTTTTTTCTTGTTGATTCCTATTTCTAGGTGTAGTGCTTTTATCCCCTATGCTACCTATTAGTACTAGTAGAGTAGGATTAGCCTGTAATACGGAACCTATCCTGTAGGTGTAACCTTTCGCTCAATACTAAAATCGACAATTGAAGCATCTGAGGCCGCATCAATCGAGGATACACGACAGAAGGAATTGTTAGTTCACCTCACCTTCCCCAAGCGTGGGTTTCCTTTACTTATTTGGTTTTCTTTCTGCGAACCCCCGCTCTTTCTCGTAAGACTGAGGTGTAGGTAGGGCTAAAAAAAAAAAGAGTCAAATCGCACCATCTCTATAATAAGTAAATGCCCTTTTTTCCCCTGAGGTTGTCGGAATTATTCGCAATAAAATATTGGCTACAATTGAGGAGGTCTTATCAATGAAATTTCCATTTATACGGGATCTAGGCATAATTCCCAACCCATTCTATATAGAATTTTTTGCATTCCTTCACAAAATAACATAAAAAAAATCCATTCAATTCTTATAAATCGATCCGTACACTCTAAATGGATAAGAGAGGTATTTTCGCTCAGCTCAAATTCTCCCTTTTTCCTTCTGTTTGGACAAGAAGAGATATGAAATATTTAACTAAGATTGGATTTCATTCCACTTTCCTATTTCTCTCTCTCATCAACTATTTCGCGTTTTCAAAGTCATTAATCGTTCCATACCCTATTTTCTTTTCTATTTCGATTGTATGGGGTAGGGTACCTTATGCAAACAGAATTCTAGGGTTCCTTTATTTTATTATGGAATAAAAAGAATTCTTCCATTCTCTTTTTCTTTGGTTTTTGGAAAACCCAAACTAAAACTTTTCGAGGGATTCGAGGGAGCGGAATTCCTAGTAAAAAAACAACCCTGGACCCCTTCACTTAGATGAAAAGACATTTTTCTATCTATATCTAATTTTTCTATCTATATCTAATAGAACCATGGAACCCTCGAGCGGTTGTGGTTGTACCCGTACTGCAGGAATAGGAAAACTCGCTATTTATTCTGCAGGAATAGGAAAACTCGCTATTCACTCAGTTTATTTTCCATAATAAGATTATGGAGGAGAGATGGCCGAGCGGTTCAAGGCGTAGCATTGGAACTGCTATGTAGACTTTTGTTTACCGAGGGTTCGAATCCCTCTCTTTCCGTTTTTCTTAATTCATCAACGTTAATGATCACAATGTATCAAATCAAATAACAATTTATTCCAGCAATAATACCTTTATTTAATAGAAATTAAATATACCAAATTACTGTGGTATGTAAAATACACATAGAGGAAAGAACAAAAAACAAAAAGGAATCCTTACGAATTAAGTTAAGAGCCTTAGGTCGATTTAGTTCGGGGAAAGGGGAAGAAAATTCTATGAACCTTTCTGTTTTTCCTTAAGTTCAAGTTTGACGAGAGTAATATTCTACAACTAACAACTCATTTATTTTGAGACCGACCCACTTCCTATCTAGGATTTTTTTTACTAGTCCTTTATATTGCAATGTGTCAATCGTCAAATGCTTTGGCAATTTCCCCGGATCGGATGAAGCAATAGAATTTTGAACCAGACGTTTTGATCTTTGGTTATCCTTCGTAGTAATAATATCGCGGGGTTTGCAACGAAAACTTGGTATATCGACTATACGACCATTAACAAAAATATGTCTATGGTTAACTAATTGCCGGGCCTCAGGAATGGTTGAAGCCATACCTAATCGAAAAAGGATATTATCCAAACGCATTTCAAGTAATTGTAGTAAAACCTGACCTGTTGAACTTTTTGCTTTTCCAGCGATATGTACATATCTAAGTAATTGTCGTTCTGTCAGACCATAATGAAAACGCAATTTCTGTTTTTCTTGAAGACGAATACGATATTGTTCTTTTTTCCCAGAATGGAATTTCTTTTTCAGATTACTTCCGGATTTAGGTGTTTTTCTAGTGAGTCCTGGTAAAGCTCCCAGACGGCGTATTTTTTTAAAACGAGGTCCTCGATAACGGGACATGAAGACTCCTTTTTATTTTATTGAAATTTCATTTTACACAATTAATTTCATTGTATTTACATTACAGAATACATCGAAATTCAATCAAACTGAATTAAAGTAAAGGATAAACAGAGTAAAATCTACTAAAGTACCACAAAAAAAAGTACCACAAAAAAATGGAATTTCATCAACATCTGGATTTTTGTATATATATTATATATTTTAATGTTTTGTATCTAGCAAAATTGTAAGGTAGAACGACATAATAGATCCTGGATTCCCCATTGAATTCGGAGAAAAAAATGTTTTTTTGTTCATGGAACATTGATAGAGAAAAAAGCCGACTATCGGATTTGAACCGATGACCCTCGCATTACAAATGCGATGCTCTAACCTCTGAGCTAAGTGGGCTTACATAACAGAAATAGTGTAACAAATAGAAATATGTATAGTATAGGAAATCCGCAAAATGTCAGATCTTAATTATTAATCTTAGCTATTAACTAGTTCGAAATAGGAAGTTCTACTTAGAAAAAAATACTAGAACTTCATAAAGATAAAGTTAGATAGATTTTTTTTGTTATTTGTTAATAATTTAATGATTAATATTTCACTAAGGAGAACATAGAATCATAGCAAATGAAATTGCTAATTCTGATTAGCAAAAAAAAAGAATGAATATCAAGCGTTATAGTATGATTTTGAATACTCTAAAAAAGGAACGCGGTAGGTGGGGGAGAGAAAAACCTTGGGATATATTGATTCGGATTGAATTGCAAATACATCAACGATAGAATCAATTCAACCCTGAATTGCAATAAGCGGAGTCTCTCAACTAGAGACGAATCGCTAGACTACATCGAGTAATGAATTCAACGATTCCAAAAAAACTAACAGATGGATGAAATTACACAAGGAATCCTGGTCTCAAAGAAAAATAAAATGGGGATATGGCGAAATTGGTAGACGCTAC